TGCAGAATTTATAGCCGGACAATTAAAGAATAGAGTTTCATTTCGCAAAGCAATGAAAAAAGCTATTGAATTAACTGAACAGGCAGGTACAAAAGGAATTCAAGTACAAATTGCAGGGCGTATCGACGGAAAAGAAATTGCACGTGTTGAATGGATCAGAGAAGGTAGGGTTCCTCTACAAACCATTCGAGCTAAAATTGATTATTGTGCCTACGCAGTTCGAACTATCTATGGGGTATTAGGCATCAAAATTTGGATATTTGTAGACGAGGAATAATAAGAACTTACTTTACTTGTATTTAGTTCTATCTGGTGATAAAACAAAAAAAGGCAAACTCTTTCATTCCTTTTCTGTTAAATAAAAAAAAAAAATGAACAATTCTATAAGGTTGAATAAAAATTCGATTAATCGTTTGATATAATTGCTATGCTTAGTGTGTGACTCGTTGGTTTTTTTAGGATTATAGGATTCAACAAAATCGACCGGCCCGTAGTACGAACTGATAACTATAGAACTAATAATCAACTCATCGCTTCGCATTATCTGGATATAAGGAACCAGTCAAGATATGATATATGAGTCATATCATTGTAGCAACTGAAATCTTTTTTGCATAAACACAAAAGAAAAACCAATCTGATTATGAGTTGTAAAGCAATAAAAGTATACAGATAAATGGAAGGGTGAGAGAAAGATAGGAAAAGAAATATCAATGATATATAATTCCAATATGTAAGGTCTATGAGTCATCTCATATAAAGGGAATGTAATAAAGCATCAATACTGATTGATCCATAATTAGACAAATCGGTGCATAGAAGAAAAAATCAAGAGCCCTGAGCCAATAAAGACTGAGAAGGTTGACTCAAGAAAAAAATTTCATTCATTAATAAATTTCATTTAAGGGCTCCGTTGTAGAATTCAGACCTAACCATTAATCGAGAAGTGGTGGGGACGACAGAACCTGTGAATGCATAAGATTCTATTGAAAACGAATCCTAATGATTCATTGGGTAGGATGGCGGAACGAACCAGAAACCTATTCATTTATTCTGAGAGGTCATGTCATAGACTAATCTTACAATTGAATGTTGAAAGAGTAAATATTCGCCCGCGAATTTTTTTTTATTTCTAAATTTTACTAAATTTTAGTCGATTCGATATGATAATACAAAGGAAAAAGAAAATAAAGATTCATTATAACGTTATATAAAAACGACATTATCTATAAATAGAAGACGTGTTTAATTATATATTAAAACACAAAAAATTTAAAATTTATAATAGATATAGATTAGATAAAATTTAAAAGAATACCACGATTCCGTATATTATTCACCGTGTATATTATTTTTTAATTGTTTAATTCGCGAGGAGCTGGATGAGAAGAAACTCTCATGTCCAGTTCTGTAGTAGAGATGGATGGAATTGATAAACAACCATCAACTATAACCCCAAAAGAACCAGATTCCGTAAACAACATAGAGGAAGAATGAAAGGAATATCTTATCGAGGCAATCGTATTTGCTTCGGTAGATATGCTCTTCAAGCGCTTGAACCCGCTTGGATCACATCTAGACAAATAGAAGCAGGGCGGCGAGCAATGACACGAAACGCACGCCGCGGTGGAAAAATATGGGTACGCATATTTCCAGACAAACCCGTTACAGTAAGACCTACAGAAACACGTATGGGTTCGGGTAAAGGATCTCCCGAATATTGGGTAGCTGTTGTTAAACCCGGTAGAATACTTTATGAAATGAGCGGAGTAGCAGAAAATATAGCCAGAAGGGCAATTTCAATAGCGGCATCCAAAATGCCTATACGAACTCAATTCATTCTTTCGGGATAGGGATGTAGAAACAAAGGAAAGGGGTCTTTTGTATGAAAAAAAAAAAAAATTGCAGGTTTTTTGTTTTGAAAAAATAATATTTCTTTTTTTTTTTATTTAGACCCTTGCATTGAAAACAAAAAAAATCGATAAAAAAACGATATGATTCAACCTCAAACCCATTTGAATGTAGCGGATAACAGCGGAGCCCGAGAATTGATGTGTATTCGAATCATAGGAGCTAGTAATCGACGATATGCTCATATTGGTGACGTTATTGTTGCTGTAATCAAGGAAGCCGTACCAAATACACCTCTAGAAAGATCAGAAGTAATCCGAGCTGTAATTGTACGTACTTGTAAAGAACTCAAACGCGACAACGGTATGATAATACGATATGATGACAATGCTGCAGTTGTTATTGATCAAGAAGGAAATCCTAAAGGAACCCGAATTTTTGGCGCGATCGCCCGGGAATTAAGACAGTTAAATTTCACTAAAATAGTTTCATTAGCACCCGAAGTATTATAAGGGAAGGCCGTAATATAGTTATAGTATTTGGTATTTGAATGAAACCGATTAATTAGTAGATTTTTTATATATCACGTATATACCTTTAATAATTCAGAAATAAAGATAAATAAAAAAAGAAAAAGAGCATGTTGATTATATCAAAATTTGGGGGCAACAAAAATCTTAGTTTATCATGAGTAAAGACACTATTGCTGACATAATAACCGCTATACGAAATGCTGACATGAATAAAAAAAGAACAGTTCGAATACCATCTACTAACATCACTGAAAATATTGTTAAAATCCTTTTACAAGAAGGTTTTATTGAAAACGTGAGAAAACATCAGGAAAGCAATAAATATTTTTTGGTTTTAACACTACGACATAGAAGAAATAGAAAAGGATCGTATAGAACTGTTTTAAATTTAAAACGGATCAGTCGACCCGGTTTACGAATATATTCTAACTATCAAAAAATTCCTAGAATTTTAGGCGGAATGGGGATTGTAATTCTTTCTACTTCTCGAGGTATAATGACAGACCGAAGGGCTCGAATAGAAGGAATCGGCGGAGAAATTTTGTGTTATATATGGTAATCTTTCTGATAGACGAATTATACGCAGAACTTTCATATTTGTGAAAAAGAGAAAGGACAACTTTATAATATTACCCCTCTTACATTAGTTGATACTTCAAAGCGGTTTTACCTGGAATGAAACAAAAAAAAGATTCATGAGGGTTTAATTACTGAACAACTTACCAATGGTATGTATCTTCCGGGTTCGTTTAGATTTGAGATAATGCAAATATGATTCTGGCTTTTGTTTCGGAAAGGATTCGACGTTGGTTTATACGTATACTACCAAGAAATAGAATAAAAATTGAGGTAAGTCCTTATTTAAACCAAAGGACGTATAGTTTATAGACTCCAAAGCAAAGACTCGAATTATTCGGTGGTTTTTTGAATTTCAACATTCTTTCGTGGGGATACAATTCGAAGTTAAAAATTTCAAGAAACTTATTTTCTTCCAATAAATAGTAAGAAAAGGAATGACAAATATGAAAATAAGGGCCTCTGTTCGTAAAATTTGTGAAAAATGTCGATTGATCCGTAGGCGGGGACGAATTATAGTAATTTGTTCCAACCCGAGACATAAACAAAGACAAGGCTAATCTTTCTAAAGCAAAAAAGACTCTAGAAATCAAAAGTAACCGATGTACAGATGTACAAATAAATAAGTAAAAAAAAAATAAGGATACGTTTTGACATGAAATGGATATATCCATATATCTCTGACTTATATTTATGAGATGATAAAATATGGCAAAACCTATACCAAAAATTGGTTCACGTAGAAATAGACGTATTGGTTCACGTAAGAATGCGCGTAGAGTACCAAAGGGAGTTATTCATGTTCAAGCAAGTTTCAATAATACGATTGTGACTGTTACAGATGTGCGGGGTCGAGTAATTTCTTGGTCCTCCGCCGGGGCTTGTGGATTCAAGGGTACAAGAAGAGGTACACCATTTGCCGCTCAAACCGCAGCAGGAAATGCTATTAGGACAGTAGTGGATCAAGGTATGCAACGAGCAGAAGTCATGATAAAAGGCCCGGGTCTCGGAAGAGATGCGGCATTAAGAGCTATTCGTAGAAGTGGTATACTATTAAGTTTCATACGCGATGTAACCCCTATGCCACATAATGGCTGTAGGCCCCCTAAAAAAAGGCGTGTGTAAAAATAAACATTGAAGAGATTTCAAGAGAAATAAATAATTCAATGATTTGATCAAATAATATACTATGGTTCGAGAGAAAGTAACAGTATCTACTCGGACACTACAGTGGAAGTGTGTTGAATCAAGAGCAGACAGTAAGCGTCTTTATTATGGACGCTTTATTCTGGCCCCACTTATGAAAGGTCAAGCGGATACAATAGGAATTGCGATGCGAAGAGCTTTGCTCGGAGAAATAGAAGGAACATGTATCACACGCGCAAAATCTGAGAAAATACCACATGAATATTCTACCATAATAGGTATTCAAGAATCCGTACATGAAATTTTAATGAATTTGAAAGAAATTGTATTGAGAAGTAATCTATATGGAACTCGTAACGCGTCTATTTGTATCAAGGGTCCTGGATATGTAACTGCTCAAGACATTATCTTACCACCTTCTGTGGAAATCGTTGATAATACACAGCATATAGCTAACCTAACGGAACCAATTAATTTGTGTATTGAATTACAAATTGAGAGGAATCGCGGATATCGTATAAAAACGCCAAATAACTTTCAAGACGGAAGTTATCCTATAGATGCTGTATTCATGCCTGTTCGAAATGCGAATCATAGCATTCATTCTTATGTGAATGGGAATGAAAAACAGGAGATACTTTTTCTCGAAATATGGACAAATGGAAGTTTAACTCCTAAAGAAGCACTTCATGACGCCTCCCGGAATTTGATTGATTTATTTATTCCTTTTTTACATGCAGAAGAAGAAAACTTACAGTTAGAAAACAATCAACACAAAGTTACTTTGCCCCTTTTTACTTTTCATGGTAGATTGGCTAAACAAAGGAAAAATAAAAAAGAAATCGCATTGCAATATATTTTTATTGACCAATCAGAATTGTTCCCCAGGGTCTA